ACAATAAATACCTTTATTTGTGTAATAAAATTAAGTTTTATCATCATAAAGCTATAAATTATAAAAGGTATTAATGACAAATAAATATTAGATTTTAGCACTTTTTAAATAAAAATTTTCAATTTTTGATAAAATAAGAAATAAAATATAATACCTAGAAATTGAAAATTTCTTATGCAATTACACTATATATTTACCTAAATTCTTTAAAATAAATTAAATTTAATAAAGAAAAAACTACCGCTTGAATTATTGAAATCATGCATTCAAATAAGATTATAATCACTAATATAATAAAAAATTTAAACCCCATAGTGCTAACTAAAGAAATTAAAATATGTCCTGCAATTAAGTTACATATTAAACGTAGTCTTAAAGTTAAAGGTCGTACTAAATGCCTTACCATCTCTAAAAAAATTAAAAAATGTCATAAATATCAAGGAGATATGTGAGGTAATAAATGTCTTAAAACAATATTAATGTATTTAAAATAAGTTGAGAAGAAATTAGTCCCTCAAAATAGAATTCTTAGTAATAAATTATTCCATAAATAAGAACCTATAGATCAAAAGTAAGGAACTAATCCTAAAAAATTTAATAGTAATAATAAAAGCATAATAGACTCAGTAAATTGAATCTTAAAAAAATTTTTTATTGTAAAATTTATTTTAATAATTAAAAGCATAAAAAGTAACAAAAATATGAATCTTGCCTTCAAATTCATAAATTGAAAGGGTAAAAATTGATTATTTTTAAACAAAGAATATAAAATTGTTAATTTTATTAAAAAGTTTAAAAGATTTATAATACTCATTTTGCAAATGATTAGTTTTCTTTAACAGGTTTTATATTTTAATTTGTAAAATTAAGTTCAAGCTTATAAACTTAGTAAAATTATTATAATAATAAATAACGATACAGATTTTGTCAATCTTTTAAAGAAAATAATAAAATTAAATTTTATTATTAGTATAAATTCCTCTTCTTTTACAAAAAAAATAATAGAAATTATTAATTTTGCTAAAAAATTATTAAAAATGTTTAAAAAATTAAAAATATTAATTAATTTAATATTTAAATAAATAAAAAAAATAAATAATAAAATTAAGGTATTTAGATATCTGGAGTTACAATAATAAATTAAAAAATTTTGTATTCAAATATATGAAAAAAAATTAAAAATAAAAAAATATTGAATACTAATATATCTAAAGTTATTTAATATTTTATAGCATTTTAGACTATAAAACTCTTTAGTTAAAAATATATGGTAAAGACGTTTTATATAAAAAAGAGTTAAAATCATGATAATATAGTAAACTACAAAAAAAAATAGTTTTTTAAATATCAAGTTAGAGATTATAAATTCTTTTGAAATAAATATACTAGTAAAAAAAAACCTTGTAAAATTTAAAAAAACAATATAAAATATAGTTATTATTGATAATGATTTTAAAGTTTTATCAATTTTATTTAAATTTTGAGAGTAAGCAGTTAAAATACATAATCCAAATAAAATAAAAAAAAAACTTTTTAAAAAAGCATGAACTAATAAATGAAATATTATAAGCCCTAATCATAATGAGCTAAAGGAGATTATTAAAAATCCTAATTGCCTTAGAGTAGAAAAAGCAATAATTTTTTTTACATCTTTAGATTTAAATGCTGCATATGAGCCTATTATAAGAGTTAGCAAGCCTAAAAAAATTATTATTTTTTTTAAATTTATCCTTATTAATGGTAACTTAAATTTAAAAAAAATATATAATCCAGAAGTAACTAAAGTACTGGAATGTACTAAAGCAGATACTGGAGTTGGAGCAGCTATAGCTGCTGGTAATCAAACCCTAAAAGGGAGTTGAGCTCTCTTTGTTATTCCTAATATCAAAATTATTAAAGTAAGTCAAAAATACGAATTTATATAAATAAATAAAAAAAATACGGGTATAATAAAACAATCCCCAATTCGATTGGAGATAAAAGTAAGATTACCTCCTCTTAGGCTATTTCAATTATAATAGAATAGAATCAAGTAGTAAGAAGTAATGCCTAAAAACTCTCACCCTAAAATTAATAAAAAAAAGTTATCTCTTAATAAAAGAATAATTATTCTAGCACAGAACATTCACATCAAAATTTTAAAATAACTATTATATTTTGACCCCATCATATAGATACTTGAGAATTTTAAAATATTACTAAAAATGGACAATAAACAAACACAAAATAATAAGTTTATTAACATTAATCTAAATTCAAAATTAAAAAAGTAGCTAATTTTACATAATTTTACTTTAGTGTTTATAAAAGGTAGTATAATAAATTGGAGATTCAAAATATGATATTTAAAGATTAAAGCTTAATAAAAAGGATTTCGAATCCTGAAACAAAAAGTTTGTTTTTACAATTTAATCCTAAAAATTCTTTTTGACCTGTACTCTTAAGTATTATAATATTTTATTGTTTTTTAAGTTTTATTAATTTTATAATTTTAAAAAATTTTTTTAATTTATGTACCTCTATTATTTCTTTAATATTAATTATTTTCATATGATTTAAAAATTTAACTACAGAATCAATTTTACTAGGAGGTATAAATTTATTCATACAAATAAATTTAAAAACAGGGATAATTTTTTTTATTATTAGAGAAATTATATTTTTTTTTTGTTTTTTTTGATCATATTTTCATTTTATATTCTTATATAGGCCAGAGTTTGGTAATTGCTGACCCCCAGTTAATATTAATTCTTTAAATTATCTAAGTGTTCCATTATTAAATACAATACTTCTTTTAAGAAGAGGTTTAAGTATCACCCTAAGTCATACACTGTTAATAATAAATAACAAGAATTTTAAAGTCTATTTATTATTAACAATTATGTTAGGACTTATTTTTATATCATTTCAATTCTTTGAATATTATATCTTAGAGTTTAATTGAAGAATATCAAGGTATTCATCAATTTTCTTTATAGGAACAGGGTTTCATGGATTTCATGTCACATTGGGCTCAATTATATTACTAATTATTTATATTTTACAAAATAAAATAAATTTATTATCAAGAAGCTATGAAATAGTTGCTTGATACTGGCATTTTGTGGATATAATTTGAATTATTTTATTTACTGAATTTTATTGATGAGTTTAAACACATTAATAAAGCAACTGCAATTACTCTTCAAAAGTAACAAATTTTATTAATAATTGTATTATTTTATTAATAAATTTAAATTATTTAGTGTATTCTTTATAAAAGAAAAATTTTTTAAATTTATTAAAATATTGTATGAAATAATAAGTAATGGTAAAATTTTTAGTCAAAATAAAGTTATCAGATAATCATATCGTAATCGAGGAAAACAGGAACGAATTAAAAGTACTAATATTAATGAAATTAATAGTAAAAAAATATTAATTTTTATAAAAATTAATCATATAATACTTATTAAAAAAATTATTGAATTATATTCACTTAAAAAAATAAAAATAAATATTAATCTTCTTATCTCAATATTATAACCTCTAACTAATTCTCTTTCTCCTTCAGAAAGATCTATAGGAGCTCGTTGACATTCTAAAATTCTAATAATAAAAAATAATAAAATATATACGTTATTTAGCAAGGAGTAATAATTTACGCATAATAATGAGGTATTTTTTAATAAAAAAGGATAGGAAACGATTAATAAAACTAATACCTCAAATCTTAAAGATTGACTTAGTCCTCGAACACCTCCTAAATATCTAAATTTGCTAACAGATCTTCACCCAATTAATAAAATAAAGTATCTTAAAAATCCAAATAATAATAATAACCATAATAAAAAAGAATTTTTATTGATGTTAGAAAAAAAAGGAAATAAGAATCAAAGTAGCAAAGAAATTCTGAATATTATAATACTATTTATTACTAAAAAAAAATATATTATATTTATAGGGGTAACTAATACTTTTTTTAATAATTTTAAACCATCTAGAACTGGTTGAATTACTCCTAATAGCCTAGTTTTATTTGGTCCTAAACGTAATTGAGAAAGTCTCAAAATTTTTCGTTCAGATAATGTAAAGTATGCAATAGAAAGTAGAATGCAAATTAATTTAAGTAAAAAAATAATTTTAATTAGAAAATGTAATTCTTATTAATTTCAAATTAACGTTTAATTTCTTATTAATAAGAATTTTAAAATTAGTTTATTTAGTCCTTTAAACTTGTCCTATTGGTGAAATTTAGGTAGATTATTATTAATACTAATTTTAATTCAAATTTTATCAGGTGTTATACTAAGATTATTTTATGAAAATAGAATAATATCTTTTACAAGTTTATGAGTAATTCATATAGAAATTTTTAATGGGTCACTTATTCATTATATTCATTTAAATTTTGCTTCTTTTCTTTTTATAGTCTTATATTTTCATATAGTAAAAGCTTTACTATACAACTCATATTTAAACTTAAAATTTGTTTGATTAACAGGATGATTAATAATAATTTTATTTATAATAATTGCATTTTTAGGGTATGTGTTACCATGAGGGCAAATAAGGTTATGAGGAGCTACTGTAATTACTAATTTATTAAGTACTCTACCTTTTGGTAATTATTTGGTACAATGAATTTGAGGGGGCTATTTTGTATCAAATATTACATTAAAACTATTTTTTTCACTACATTTTTTGTTTCCTTTATTAACTTTAACTGTTATTGCTTTACATATAATTACTCTTCATTATTATGGTTCAAGCAACCCTTTAGGTACATATAACAATATTGTTAAATCAGAGTTTTCATTGAATTATTTAGTAAAAGATCTAGTAAATATTATCTTATTATTAGTTTTCATTATTTTTTCATTACTTAAATCCTTTAATTTAAGAGATCCTGAAAATTTTATTATAGCCAATTCTTTAGTATCTCCTATTCATATTCAACCAGAATGATATTTTTTACAATATTATGCTATTTTACGAGCTATCCCTAGGAAAGTAGGAGGAGTTATTATCTTTGTTCTATCTTTAGTAATAATTGCTTCCATAATTTTATTTAAAAATTTAAATTCTTGCTACACTAAAATAAATTTATTTATAATACTAGTTTTTATAATTGTCAATATTATTCTTATATGACTTGGTGGTCAGGTTGTAGAGGAACCTTACTTAACAGTGTCACAATTTTTCAGATTTTTGTATTTTATATGGTTTTTGGTTCTAGGAATTATAATAAAAAAATTATAAATACAACTATAAAAAATGAGGGTAATTAATGAGCTAGGCTCAGTCAATCATAAAAATATTGGCTCATATTATTTTGTTGCTGCTATTTGAAGAGGTTTATTAGGGCTAAGATTAAGAATATTCATTCGAATTAGCCTATCTTCTTTTTCACTATCAATAGTGAGAAGGAATAATTACTTAATATTTTACAATACTTCAATTACTTCACATGCCTTGTTAATAATTTTTTTTATAATTATACCTGCTTTAATTGGTGGATTTGGAAATTGAATACTTCCTATTCTACTAATAGTCCCTGATTTAATTTATCCTCGAGTAAACAGTATGTCTTTTTGAATTATACCCTTTAGCTTATGACTTTTACTAATAAGAATACTAATTGAGCTAGGGGCTGGAGTTGGATGAACTTTATACCCTCCTTTGAGAAGAGAAGGTAACTTATCTTATAATATGGATTTTGTTATTTTTTCACTTCACATAGCAGGAGTCTCTTCTATTTTGAGAAGAATTAATTTTTTAGTAACTATTATTATTTGTCGATCACAAATCATAACTTGAGACCGAATTCCTTTATTTGTATGAAGTGTTGTAACAACAATTGTTTTATTATTAATTAGACTTCCAGTCCTAGCGGGGGCTATTACTATACTACTAACTGATCGAAATTTAAATACTTCGTTTTATAATCCATTAGGAGGGGGTGATCCAATCTTATTTCAACATTTATTTTGATTTTTTGGGCATCCTGAAGTATATATTTTAATTTTACCAGCTTTTGGTATTATTTCTCATGTTATAATAATTTTAAGAGGAAAAAAGTTTGCTTTTGGGTACCTAGGCATAATTTATGCAATATTAAGAATTGGGGTGTTAGGATGTGTTGTTTGAGCTCATCATATATTTACTATCGGACTAGATGTTGATAGTCGTTCTTACTTCACTGCTGCAACTATAGTAATTGCTGTTCCTACAGGAATTAAAATTTTTTCTTGGTTATCTACAATTCATGGTAGAATAACTTTAATGAATAATTCATTAGTATTATGATCATTAGGATTTTTAATTTTATTTACTTTAGGAGGATTGACTGGAGTGACACTAAGAAGAAGAAGATTGGATTTATTACTACATGACACTTACTTTGTAGTTGGTCATTTTCATTTTGTTCTTTCTATAGGAGCTGTATTTGGCATCATATCAGGCTTAAATATATGATTTCCTTTAATATTTGGATTAAACCTTAACTTTATTTTAATAAATATAATTTTTTTTTTGATATTTTTAGGAGTTAATTTAACTTTTATTTCACACCATTTTATAGGATTAAATGGTATGCCTCGACGCTATGGTGATTATTTAGATTTTTTTTCTTTTAATCATGTAATTAGCTCTGTAGGTTCCTATATCAGACTGATAAGATTATTATTATTAATTTATTCATTAGTAGAGAGACTATTAAATACTAAGCTAATTCTTCATTACAATCAGTATAATTCTGAATTTTTATTAGAAATTTCTCCTTGTGAACACTCTCCAAATCAAATAGTACAATTTAGTTAATAAGGACATGAATCTTATGACTTAATTAGTCTAAGTTTAACAGTCTATCTTAGTATCTATGACTGGAGGCCATAAGTGGTAACTTCACTATAAATAGAATTGTTATATATATTAGTTACTTAAACATGCTATTTAATCCTTTTTATTTATTAGAAGTTGTTATTTTAAATTTTATAAATCTATTTTTTTCATGTCATATCAAAATAAACTTACTTTGTCATGATTCTCTTGTAAATAGAGTTTGACAATGGTGACCTTGGTGGCCACTTCCACCATGACCATGGTAATGGGTTGTTTATTTTGGTATTGACTTATCAACTAGTCTCTTGCTAGGTTTTGTATAAAACAATTTATTTCTTTATAAAAAAATTGAAAATTTTTGATTAAAAAAGAATCTTATCGACTGTTCAACAGACGTCTGATACTTATTAGTTTTTATATAAAACTAATAAGTCACTAGTGGCTCATACTACTTTTTCATTGATAATTGAGGAGAGGATTAAATTTAGTAATTAGGATTAAGTTAGTTTAGTATATTTTCTAATTAACAATAATTATTTTTAAATTAAGTTATTTTAATGATAAGTATAAATTTTAAGTTGTAAATTATTAGTAATTAGTAATAATATATTCCCTACATAACTATTAGTAGTTATATTTAGCAGGTCTACCCTATAATTTAAGATAATAAAATAAATAAAATATTCCAAAGTCAATTTGAAATGATTCTATAATTTTTTACATATTTAAAAGTTTCATTTATGAATAAATGTTTTATTATATATCAAGATATATAGGTTTAAATCTACTAAATCAGATAAATTTTTTAAATTGAAAAATTTATCTTTTTAATGATATAGTTATTTTTATTGAGTCTATTATTGCTTGCATGGTTTTTGTGTTTATAGTTAATTCAATATATAATAAAAATTGAACTCAAGGATTTTCACATTGGCTGGCTTTAGAGCTAATTTGGACTGTCAGACCAGTTTTAGTTTTGTTATTTTTAGGGCTACCTTCACTAAAGCTATTATACTTAAGTGAAATCTATAACTTTTCTAGGCATATAACAGTAAAAATTATAGGTCATCAATGATATTGAGAATATAATTTTCCTGAGTATAATATTAATATTATAGGCTTTCCAAAAATTCTATCTAAGTTTATTCGATTAGGTGAAGCTAACATTCTAGTTTTACCTTTTAAAATGAAAATTCGATCTATTATTTCTTCTTCAGATGTCATTCATTCTTGAGCGCTACCTTCTATAGGATTTAAAATAGACGCTATTCCTGGACGTTTAAATTTTTATATACTTATATTTAGTATTCCAGGAAAATTTTTTGGGCAATGCAGAGAACTATGTGGTGTTTATCATTCTTGGATACCTATTATAATTGAAAGCAATTCTATTTCAATTTTCTTTGAATGAATAAAAACTTTATAAAACTCTATATAATTCTGAATTTTTATTAGAAATTTCTCCTTGTGAACACTCTCCAAATCAAATAGTACAATTTAGTTAATAAGGACATGAATCTTATGACTTAATTAGTCTAAGTTTAACAATCTATCTTAGTATCTATGACTGGAGGCCATAAGTGGTAACTTCACTATAAATAGAATTATTATATATATATATATTAGTTATTTAAAAATGTCACTCAAATTATTAATTTTCATATAAAATTCTATCTGAATAAAGTTCATCTTCCAATAAACTTACTATACTACGACTTACTCAACTATAAAATTCAGGTGACGGGTAATTTGTACCAACTTAATATTAATATTCAATCTATTTTTACTTAAAAAATTTACTTTTTAGTTTTATTTTTAAGAAGATTAGTTCTTATTTTATAGTCTTAAAAAATAAACTTCAAGAAATTCATTTTTATCTTATAAAGACCTGAAATTAAAATAATTTTTTTAAAAAATTTAATTAGTATTAGTCGGGTATCTAATCCGAGTCATAGAAACTATTTTCTTTAACTAAATATTAAATTTAATAATATCTATTATACTACATTTCTTTTTTTAATTATTTTTAATTTATTTAGTATGAAATTAAAGTTTTTATTACAAATTTTAAAGTTTTACCGAGGATTCTGGCACTATTATTAACCAAATTATTATAATATTAAATTAAATTAAATTGTTTAATTTTTTATTCTTATTTTTTTAAATGAATTTATTTAAGAACAAATTTATTAAGCTTGATATAAAATTTATATATTACTAGAGAGTTAATAAAATTAATTAATCTACTCAAAACAATTCATCACAATCTATACTTAGATTGTTATAAGTATTATTTAAGACTCTGTTAAAAATTATATGTAGATAGCTTCTAAAATCAACCCCGAAATAATAATAAAATGCTAAACATAATAGTCTCCTTAAAGTTAAAGTAATAACTCCATATGCAAAATAGGAATTTGGCAACATAAATAGATAGATGATGTATAGTCTTAAACAAAAGCTCATTGTAACAATAGTAACAAGATACTCAATATCAATAGGGATGAGTTGTCAATTTAAAAAATTTATATGATCAGTAAAATTGTTAAACCTTATGAGGGATATTAATAAAGCTATGAAATCAAAATAGATATTTTAGAATATTTTATTTACTATTAATTTTTTTTATTATATTGTTCAAAGAAATTATAGAGAATTTTATTTGTTTATTAAATATTTTAACAATTGTAGTTTGAGTAATTTTTAATATTCTAAAGTATTCAAACTACAATAATTTAATTATTATCAACATAATTTTGCTCATCATTTTGTTATTCTTTAATTCAATAATATTATGAAAATTTTTTTTATTTTACGAAATTTCAATATTACCAATTATTATTTTACTACTAAGGTGAGGTAATAATCCTTCTCGTTTACCAGCGGCTTTATACATGATTATTTATATAGTAATTTTTTCTTTCCCATCTATAGTAGTAGTTATTAAAAATTTAAAAGTTTTTTTAGTTAATTTAAATATTTCAATCACATTAAATCTTGTTTCTAAACTTATTTTAATTTTTATATTTTTAGTTAAGATTCCATTATTTACTTTACACTATTGACTACCTAAAGCTCACACAGAAGCTAGCACTTTTGGCTCCATAGTCCTAGCTAGAGGTTTATTAAAAATAGGAGGCATTGGATTATGAAAAATTATGAAATTTTTACAATTTAAATTTTTAAATTATTTTTTTCTTATAACATTAACATTAATTAGCAGTTTAATTTGCTTAATACAAACCGACATAAAAAAGTTAGTTGCTCTTATGTCTGTTTTTCATATAACTCTTTCAGTGACAACACTATCTATTCTAATATATACATCCTTTTTAGGTTTTGTGTACATTAATTTGACACATATTATAAGAAGAAGAATTTTATTCTATTTTAGAGGCTATTCTTACTCCCTAAATAAAACTCGTTTACTATTTATAATAAAAATTACAATTAATTCTAAATTATTTATTTTCTTAAGGTTAATACTACTACTAAATATGGGAATTCCACCATTTTTTACCTTTTTTGTTGAAATTATTAATTTAAGTCAACTATTTTACAAAAATTATTGAAGATTAATATTAACAATTTTTATTTTAATTGCAGTTGCATTAATTAATTTATTTTTTATAAGCATAATAAACATATTAATTACTAAGTCTATAAAATTTATATTTTTTATTAATTTTTACTATATTTTTATAATAATATTTCTTATATGATTGATAGTATAGAAATCTAGTAATAGCTATCTTTCAAATATTATTGTATTTTGTTGTTTACTAGAGGTTATTATCTTAAACTTTATAAGTTTATTGTTTTTATATAAAACTTGTTGCTTATAAAAAAAATTGAAAATTTTTGATTAAAAAATAACCTTATTAATTATTATTAATATAAAAATGTAAATTTAGTTAAATAAAAAATAATAAAATTTTATATAAATTCACAATTTATTAATTATTTATTTAAAAATGTTACTCAAATTATTAATTTTCATATAAAATTCTATCTGAATAAAGTTCATCTTCCAATAAACTTACTATACTACGACTTACTCAACTATAAAATTCAGGTGACGGGTAATTTGTACCAACTTAATATTAATATTCAATCTATTTTTACTTAAAAAATTTACTTTTTAGTTTTATTTTTAAGAAGATTAGTTCTTATTTTATAGTCTTAAAAAATAAACTTCAAGAAATTCATTTTTATCTTATAAAGACCTGAAATTAAAATAATTTTTTTAAAAAATTTAATTATTCTTATTCGGCTATACTAGAAATAAATAAAATGAAAATAACGTGGATTATCGTTTATTCTCAAAATTCCCAAATATTTTAAGTTTTGCCAACTTAATTAGGTTTTAATTTTAAATAACTTCTTTAATAAATTTAATTAGTATTAGTCGGGTATCTAATCCGAGTCATAGAAACTATTTGCTTTAACTAAATATTAAATTTAATAATATCTATTATACTACATTTCTTTTTTTAATTATTTTTAATTTATTTAGTATGAAATTAAAGTTTTTATTACAAATTTTAAAGTTTTACCGAGGATTCTGGCACTATTATTAACCAAATTATTATAATATTAAATTAAATTAAATTGTTTAATTTTTTATTCTTATTTTTTTAAATGAATTTATTTTAAGAACAAATTTTATTTTTAAGCTTGATATAAAATTTATATGATTTAGTAGATTTAAACCTATATATCTTGATATGTAATAAAACATTTATTCATAAATGAAACTTTTAAATATGTAAAAAATTATAGAATCATTTCAAATTGACTTTGGAATATTTTATTTATTTTATTATCTTAAATTATAGGGTAGACCTGCTAAGTATAACTACTAATAGTTATGTAGGGAATATATTATTACTAATTACTAATAATTTACAACTTAAAATTTATACTTATCATTAAAATAACTTAATTTAAAAATAATTATTGTTAATTAGAAAATATACTAAACTAACTTAATCCTAATTATTAAATTTAATCCTCTCCTCAATTATCAATGAAAAAGTAGTATGAGCCACTAGTGACTTATTAGTTTTATATAAAAACTAATAAGTATCAGACGTCTGTTGAACAGTCGATAAGATTCTTTTTTAATCAAAAATTTTCAATTTTTTTATAAAGAAATAAATTGTTTTATACAAAACCTAGCAAGAGACTAGTTGATAAGTCAATACCAAAATAAACAACCCATTACCATGGTCATGGTGGAAGTGGCCACCAAGGTCACCATTATCAAACTCTATTTACAAGAGAATCATGACAAAGTAAGTTTATTTTGATATGACATGAAAAAAATAGATTTATAAAATTTAAAATAACAACTTCTAATAAATAAAAAGGATTAAATAGCATGTTTAAGTAACTAATATATATAACAATTCTATTTATAGTGGAGTTACCACTTATGGCCTCCAGTCATAAATACTAAGATAGACTGTTAAACTTAGACTAATTAAGTCATAAGATTCATAATCTTAAAATTTTAGTTTATAGTATATAATGATAGTGTAATAGCACATATTTTTGTCAAAAATAAAGTTATATTTATAACATACTTTTGGTAATTTAATCTTAAATTTTAACTCAAATTATCAATTTGAATTGATTACTATTAAGACAACTTAAAATAAACTTATATTATTATTAATTAAATTGTTCTATTTGATTTGGGGAGTGTTCACAAGGAGAAATTTCTAATAAAAATTCAGAATTATATAGAGTTTTATAAAGTTTTTATTCATTCAAAGAAAATTGAAATAGAATTGCTTTCAATTATAATAGGTACCCAAGAATGATAAACACCATATAGTTCTCTACATTGCCCAAAAATTTTATCTGTTTCAAGTTAATCTTATAAAAAATAATTCAATAAATAATGTTGCTAAAATAAAAATTAAAATTACTAAAATAAGCTTTATGCTAACTTCATTAAAAATTACAAATATTATGTATATTAGCTCTAAATCAAAAATTACAAACACAATTCCAATTTTAAAAAAATGATTTCTAATATTCCTAAAATACCATTTAACTCTGTCAAAACCACATTCAAAATTTAACAACTGGGATTTTGTTATAGTGAAGTACTCATTTAATAAAAAATTTATTAAAATTAAAATTATAAAAATAAAAATGAAAATTTGAATAAAACTAATGTTTTTTTCGTAAGACTTAATTATTTACTAAAATTTTTATACTTTAAGCCTAGACAGTAATCCTGATATAATGATAAACAGTTTTTATTACTAGAGAGTTAATAAAATTAATCAATCTACTCAAAACAATTCATCACAATCTATACTTAGATTGTTATAAGTATTATTTAAGACTCTGTTAAAAATTATATGTAGATAGCTTCTAAAATCAACCCCGAAATAATAATAAAATGCTAAACATAATAGTCTCCTTAAAGTTAAAGTAATAACTCCATATGCAAAATAGGAATTTGGCAACATAAATAGATAAATGATGTATAGTCTTAAACAAAAGCTCATTGTAACAATAGTAACAAGATACTCAATATCAATAGGGATAAGTTGTCAATTTAAAAAATTTATATGATTTAGTAGATTTAAACCTATATATCTTGATATACAATAAAACATTTATTCATAAATGAAACTTTTAAATATGTAAAAAATTATAGAATCATTTCAAATTGACTTTGGAATATTTTATTTATTTTATTATCTTAAATTATAGGGTAGACCTGCTAAATATAACTACTAATAGTTATGTAGGGAATATATTATTACTAATTACTAATAATTTACAACTTAAAATTTATACTTATCATTAAAATAACTTAATTTAAAAATAATTATTGTTAATTAGAAAATATACTAAACTAACTTAATCCTAATTATTAAATTTAATCCTCTCCTCAATTATCAATGAAAAAGTAGTATGAGCCACTAGTGACTTATTAGTTTTATATAAAAACTAATAAGTATCAGACGTCTGTTGAACAGTCGATAAGATTCTTTTTAATCAAAAATTTTCAATTTTTTTATAAAGAAATAAATTGTTTTATACAAAACCTAGCAAGAGACTAGTTGGTAAGTCAATACCAAAATAAACAACCCATTACCATGGTCATGGTGGAAGTGGCCACCAAGGTCACCATTATCAAACTCTATTTACAAGAGAATCATGACAAAGTAAGTTTATTTTGATATGACATGAAAAAAATAGATTTATAAAATTTAAAATAACAACTTCTAATAAATAAAAAGGATTAAATAGCATGTTTAAGTAACTAATATATATAACAATTCTATTTATAGTGGAGTTACCACTTATGACTTCCAATCATAAATTATTAAGATAGACTAATTAAGTCATAAGATTCATGTCCTTATTAATTAAATTGTTCTATTTGATTTGGGGAGTGTTCACAAGGAGAAATTTCTAATAAAAATTCAGAATTATATAGAGTTTTATAAAGTTTTTATTCATTCAAAGAAAATTGAAATAGAATTGCTTTCAATTATAATAGGTACCCAAGAATGATAAACACCATATAGTTCTCTACATTGCCCAAAAATTTTATCTGTTTCAAGTTAATCTTATAAAAAATAATTCAATAAATAATGTTGCTAAAATAAAAATTAAAATTACTAAAATAAGCTTTATGCTAACTTCATTAAAAATTACAAATATTATGTATATTAGCTCTAAATCAAAAATTACAAACACAATTCCAATTTTAAAAAAATGATTTCTAATATTCCTAAAATACCATTTAACTCTGTCAAAACCACATTCAAAATTTAACAACTGGGATTTTGTTATAGTGAAGTACTCATTTAATAAAAAATTTATTAAAATTAAAATTATAAAAATAAAAATGAAGATTTGAATAAAACTAATGTTTTTTTCGTAAGACTTAATTATTTACTAAAATTTTTATACTTTAAGCCTAGACAGTAATCCTGATATAATGATAAACAGTTTTTATTACTAGAGAGTTAATAAAATTAATCAATCTACTCAAAACAATTCATCACAATCTATACTTAGATTGTTATAAGTATTATTTAAGACTCTGTTAAAAATTATATGTAGATAGCTTCTAAAATCAACCCCGAAATAATAATAAAATGCTAAACATAATAGTCTCCTTAAAGTTAAAGTAATAACTCCATATGCAAAATAGGAATTTGGCAACATAAATAGATAAATGATGTATAGTCTTAAACAAAAGCTCATTGTAACAATAGTAACAAGATACTCAATATCAATAGGGATAAGTTGTCAATTTAAAAAATTTATATGATTTAGTAGATTTAAACCTATATATCTTGATATACAATAAAACATTTATTCATAAATGAAACTTTTAAATATGTAAAAAATTATAGAATCATTTCAAATTGACTTTGGAATATTTTATTTATTTTATTATCTTAAATTATAGGGTAGACCTGCTAAATATAACTACTAATAGTTATGTAGGGAATATATTATTACTAATTACTAATAATTTACAACTTAAAATTTATACTTATCATTAAAATAACTTAATTTAAAAATAATTATTGTTAATTAGAAAATATACTAAACTAACTTAATCCTAATTATTAAATTTAATCCTCTCCTCAATTATCAATGAAAAAGTAGTATGAGCCACTAGTGACTTATTAGTTTTATATAAAAACTAATAAGTATCAGACGTCTGTTGAACAGTCGATAAGATTCTTTTTAATCAAAAATTTTCAATTTTTTTATAAAGAAATAAATTGTTTTATACAAAACCTAGCAAGAGACTAGTTGGTAAGTCAATACCAAAATAAACAACCCATTACCATGGTCATGGTGGAAGTGGCCACCAAGGTCACCATTATCAAACTCTATTTACAAGAGAATCATGACAAAGTAAGTTTATTTTGATATGACATGAAAAAAATAGATTTATAAAATTTAAAATAACAACTTCTAATAAACAATAAAATGGGTATGAAGTCTAAATCAAAAGCTAATTATAATAGAGCTTAAAAGATATCCATTATTGAATTTCTATATTATCAATCATATAATAAAATTATTAAAAAACTAAAATAAAAATTAAATGAGCCATAACAAATAAATAAATTAAATTCATTTTAATTTTGAATAAATTAACATTTGTAGTTCTAAAAAAGAAAATCTCTCAAAAAAAAAAAAAGAAATGAAATACACACTCATAAATATGATCATTAATTCAAAATTTACTCTATAGACAATAATAAATTTAAGTAAAAAAGAAAAAAATGGAGGTAGACTAGTAATTAATAAGATACAAATTTTGGTTAGAATATTATTAATAAACTTAGTATTTTTAATATTAATTAAATACAAATAAAAAAAAATTATTAAGTTCAATATTATATAGACAACTATTAATTTTAATGAAACTATAAATCTAAACAGTATTCAACAGGAATCAGATAATATAAATATGAATAAATTTGAAGGTAAATTTAAATTATTTCAAAATAATGAAAATAACAAAATTGGGAAAAAAACAATAAACAATAAAAAAATTTTTATAATGAATATAGTCATGAATAGTAAAGGTAAAAATTTATGAATTGTTAAAAAAATAACTAAGACTTTTCAATTAGTAAAAAAATGTAAGTTTCAAAATAAATAATGAAAAGGAGGAAAGGAAGATTTTATGAAAGTAAATATTACAATTAAAAAAAAATTTAAGTTAATTATTAAAAAAAATAAAATTATTAACCTAGCTAAGCTTTGTCATAGCAAAAAAATTAATATAATATTTTTTTTCTTTATTATTAACATTAATACCCAGTTTAAAAATTCTAATACTAACCAAAATCATCATCAAGAAAATAAATTTAGGCTACAAATTAATGCAAGTATATAGATTATTATCTAATTTGTAATTATAGTGACATTTAAAATTTTCATAATACTCTAATAAGCATATTATAATATTGTAATTTACTTAAGGTCACCCTTTAATGAATTAGAAATTCACTTAGTAAGTAATTTATATGTTTTATGTGTGTTTGTACAATTTATTTCGTAAAAGAAAATTTAAAAACAATTAAAAATTTAAGTATTTTAAGTCCTTTCGTACTAAAAAATTACTATAATATTAATTTTTATAGAAACCAAACTACTTTTCAGTGTTTTTAACTCAGCTCACAAATAATAAAAAACGAACAGTTTAAATTAAAAAATTTTTAAGCTTCTTTTATTAAGTCAACATCGAGGTCATATTACTTATTAATTAATAAGATTTTAAGCTGTTATCCCTAAGGTATTTATTTTGACTATAAGTAAAATTTTTTAAATAATTTAATTTAAAAACCCAATTTAATTTTACACTAATTAATAATCTAAATCTTAGGGTCTTCTCGTAATAAATTAAAAAATTTTATTTCCAAAATTAATTTAATTTCAACAAATAAAGTTTAAAAATTTTATAATAGTTGCCTCCTTCAGTCAAGAACTATATTAAAGATCTATGGATTTTGCTACTTTCAAGTAATCACGCTAAAACTGCTATTTATTTAACATTGAGCAGGATTATTTTATAAAAATAAAAAAATGTTTTTGATAAACAGTCCATTATATAATTTAGTTTTTAAATTTTAGAATAAAATTAAAATTATTTTAATTTTTTTACTAATTTTTATATAATTTATTTTAATTTGATTATAAATTAATAGCTTATAACTTAACTTATAAATTTTTAAAAAAATAGATATAAACAAAATTTTATTTTTCGTTAAAATATTATAATTAATTTTATTTAATTTAATAAAATTTAAAAACTAAATTTTGTTTTCTATATTAGTTTTAAAACTAATCTTTATAAAATTCAAGTACACCAGAAATATTTAATAATTTTAAATATTATGATTGTAATAAATCCCGTTTTAAGTTTATTTACAAAATAAAAGTGCATATAAGGGAGTCGTTAGCTTTAAGATAAAATTTAATTTTAAATCTTGAAAATTTATTAAATAATTTTTAAAAAAATAATAATAATTATTATTGGTTTTATTATTCTATCTTATAGTCCTTCTATTACAGTAATAAGTATAGTAATTTTTTAATAATATGAGTTTTTTATTTGAGAAGTAGTTATTGTAGGTGGGTATTAATGTTATTTATTATTATTATAATTTCTGGTGTGTTATTAATACTATTCTTTATTACTATATTGACGTCTAATTTATTTAAATTAAAAAAAACTCATATTAGGTTTTTTATTATATTTTTACTACCTAATTTATATTTTTTTAAAAATTATTTTTTTTCTGAGATATCTCTAAACTTAATAGAATTAACATCTAATAATTTAAGGTTGATTATACTTAGTTTGTTTTTATTTATTGTGCTTATATTATTAACTTCAATTATTACAATTTCTTCAAAATTTTATCGTCAAGTTTTATTTTTGAATAGTGGCTATCACAGATAATTTTGAATTATCTTTTTCTTCAAAAATAGTAAGATTATAGTATAAATAATACTTTAGTTTTAAAAACTAAAAATTTTATCTTATTTTTAAGATATTTGTTTTAGATTAGCCCTATGAATTAAAAATTCATTATTCTAAGAAATAAGTCTAAGTTTAATTAATTTTTCATAAATTATAGAATTTATTAGTATTGTTTAGATTGTCAAAAATAATAGTTATTAAAATTACAGATTCAAAAACTTGAACTATAATAGATAGAAAAATTATATAGAAATTAATAAAAATTAATAAGTAGATTAATAAAATTAAGCTCAAAAATTCAATACAAATTAAAAAAAAAATTAAAAATTTATAATTTATTATTAGTAAGATAAAATTTATTAAAAATAAAATTATAAAAAGTGAGCTATACAAGTATTCAATATAAATATAAGTGTAAATTATAAAGTAAATTACATTGGAATACAGATTTAATTCATTATTATCCAAAAATAATATGTCATACACTCTATCTAATTGATTTGCTTAAAAAATATTAAATTTTCAATTTAATAGAAATAGTGTAAGCTTTAATCATTAGTATAAAAAATACAGTATTTTTAGAAAATGCAGATTTTAGATTAA